TTATTCATAGAAAATGAAATGAAAGATCTTGCTGATAAGACAATCATAATCAGGAATCAAATAGAAGAAATCGCAAAAGAAAAGAAAAAAAAAGTTCCAGCCTATGATGATAAAAGACCAGAATTAAAGAAAGATATTTGGCGGATATTCAAAAGAATAAATACTCGATTAATATGCAAATCACATTATTTTATGAAATCTTTCATTGAAAAAATATACATGGATATCCTGCTATGTATGGTTAGCATTTCGAAGGTCAATGCACAACTTTCAACAAAAAAAATGATCAATGAATCCATTTACAACGATGAAAGAAATCAAGAAGGAATTGATGAAACAGATCAACATACAATGAACTTTATTTCGACTATAGAAAAAGAAAAGGACTTTTCAAATCCTAGTAATAATTCAAATACTTATTACGATTTATCTTCCTTGTCCCAAGCATATGTATTTTACAAAATATCACAAACCCAATTACTTAACAACCATCACTTTAGATCTGTACTTCAATATCGCGGTACCCATCCTTTTATTAAGGACAAGATAAAGTATTATTCTATAACCCGAGGAATATTTAACTCCAAATCAAGGTATAAGTATAAGAAAATAAAGAAGCCTGGAATGAATGAATGGAAAAACTGGTTAAAGGGTAATTATGCATACAATTTATCTCAGAGCAAATGGTCTCGATTAGTATTAGTAGCGAAAAAATGGCGAAAAAAAATCAATCAAAATTGTACGATTCACAATAAAGAATCAATGAAATTTTCTTCATATAAAAAAGAAAAAGACCGATCAATTCATTACAAAAAAGAAAATCTCTATACAGTGTATTTATGGCCGAATCAAAAAGAAAAATTAAAAAATAGAAAATTATTAAATATTAAATTATAATAAATTATAAAAGAATAAAAAAATGAATAAAAATATTGATGCATAAAATAAATACAAAAATAGATAAGAAGAAATTCGTCCACCTCCCATAGATTTGACTCCTTCCCCTATAAATAAACTTGCAACAACAACCCCATTGATAATTCCATCAATTATATTTCTATCAAAAAACTGAGTTAGTTTGGTTAATCCCCTTATACCCAAGGTAAAAACTCTAGTATAAAAAATATCTATATAACCACAATTGTAGGACCAATTGTATATTCTATTTTTTATTTTGTCCAAGAAAATTCTTTTAGGACCTCCTTTTATAAATGAATTAATGAATTCCAAATTCTGGAACAATGAATAAACAGATCCATATAAAACATATGCTATTAATAGTCCAAAAATAGCTATACTTACCGAAAAAATTGCATTTGTAAAAAATTCATACCAATCCACGGAATAACTCGCATTGGGATGTAAAAGATTTGTCGATGGAGTTAACCATTTTGATAATATATCAAAATATATTATTCCATAATCAAAATGAATTCCTATTGTTCCAACAAACAAAGTAAATAGTACCAAAACAAACAGAGGAAATAGCATAGTATTGTCCGATTCGTGAGGATACATAGAAGTATAAGTGTACTTTTTTTCGAAAGAATATGGTCTTCTTTTTTTTAGATTACTAGATATTTTATATCTATCCTTTGAAAAAAAGAAGACCATATTTTCTATTTTTGATAAAAGAAAATTTCTATCAACTTTTTTTGGAACTTCTTTTCCCCATAGAGATATTGAATGGAACGAGCTATTATTGGTGCTACTGTAATTTTTACAATTTATGCGCAAATGCCCATCAAAAGTAAGTAAATACACGCGAAACATATAAAATGCAGTTAATCCTGCTGTGAAACAAGCTATTATTGCAAAAATTGGTGAATACAACCAACTCTCATTAAGAATTTCATCTTTGGACCAAAAACAAGCAAGAGGTGGAATACCACAAATAGAAAGTGTCCCTAATAAAAAAGTAGTTCTTGTAATTGGAACATATCTTTTTAAACCGCCCATAAGAATTATATTCTGACTTTTATCTGGTGAATATCCAACAACAGGTTCCATTGAATGGATAATGGCTCCGGATCCCAAAAATAATAAAGCTTTAGAATAGGCGTGAGTAAGCAAATGGAATAAAGCAGCTCGATAAGAACCTAGACCTAGAGCTAACATAATATAACCCAATTGAGACATTGTAGAATAGGCTAAACTTCTTTTTATATCTGTTTGAGCAAGAGCCAAGGTAGCTCCTAATAGTACTGTTATTACACCTATTAAAGAAATAATATTCATTATGTAAGGTATAGATATGAAAAGAGGAAGAAGTCGAGCTACAAGAAAAATTCCCGCTGCTACCATGGTAGCAGCGTGTATAAGAGCCGAGATAGGAGTAGGTCCTTCCATTGCATCGGGTAACCATACATGAAGGGGGAATTGCGCGGATTTAGCAACTGCACCGAGGAATAATAAAAAAGCACACAAAGTAGCAAATGAAGAACTGACCCCATTATTGTGTATCAAGTTGTTAGTTATTTCGAACAAATCCCGAAATTCAAAACTACCAGTTATCCAATAAAAACCTAAGATTCCTAATAATAAACCAAAATCCCCTACACGATTAGTTACAAAAGCTTTTTGACAAGCACTTGCTGCAGTCGGTCGTGTGAACCAAAATCCTATTAATAAATAAGAACACATTCCCACTAGTTCCCAAAAAACATAAATTTTTATCAAATTTGAACTGGTAACTAATCCCAACATAGAAGCATTGAAAAAACTCATATAAGCAAAAAATCTTAAATATCCTTGATCATGGGACATATAATTGTCACTATAAATAAGAACCATGATTCCAACAGTAGTAATTAGTATTGACATAATCGAACTAAGTGGATCGATTAAATATCCGAACTCTAAGGAAAAATCATTATTGATGGTCCAAGACCATAGATATTGATATATGTAACTTCCATTTATTTCTTGAATAGATAAATTAGCTGAAAATACCATAGCTATACTTAAGAAAAAAATACTAGGAAAAGCCCATATACGACGAATATTTTTTGTTGCTGTCGGAATAAGTAGAAGCCCGAATCCTATTGACATAGTAACTGGAAGTGGAAGAAAAGTTATTATCCATGCATATTGATATGTATGTTCCATAATAAAAAATTAAATTTTTAATCATTCTACTAAAACTGGAATAATACAATATTCCATCCTGGTAATTTATAGGTATATTATATAATATAGTATATTAAGGATATAGTATATTAAGGAAAAATGGTTATACCAAAAGGAATAATTAATTCGAATATAGATAGTACGATCCGTACTTAAAATTTAAATTAAAAAATAAATAAGGTTATTGTTATCAGGTAATCAAATATCTTAGTTAACAGATTAACTACTAATTCGAATTGTAATTTCAATTATGGGTATGGCACTCTTACCTTAATCAATTAATAAAAATAAAAAACAATTTCCTTCCTTTCTTGTACTTGTATTTTTTTTTCTTAGCTATACTATATATATATGTCATAGGCATAGGGTATGTATACATATGCTCATATATATGATATATATATAATATATATGATTAAATTATTTATATTTTAAATATATTAATGTGTATGTTTCAATTTTTTAATTTAAATTTTATTATATGTTTATGTTTTCATAAGTTTTTTTTTAATGTGTTTGAAAAATTAAATGTTTTTTTACTATTTTACTACGGAATAAATATAAATATGGATAATGGCTAAAAGGAACAATTCATTTTGAACAATACATGTCTTTCACATACAATGATAAAAAAAAGTAACCCTTTTTTTGAATGGCAGTCCCCAAAAAACGTACTTCTATGTCAAAAAAACGTATTCGTAAAAATATTTGGAAGAAAAAAGGAAATTTAGCTGCAGTAAAGGCTTTTTCTTTAGCGAAATCGGTTTCTACCGGACGTTCAAAAAGTTTTTTTGTACAACAAACAAATAATAAAGTCGTGGAATAATCGGAATTGACATACCCCGAAAAACGTCAAGTATTTTAAAATAAATGATTAACATTAATTAGTGTATTGAACTCCTCAATATCAAACAGGATCAGTTGGAACTAGTTGCTGTGGTATATAAATATCGTATGTGGATGTGATATGTAGAATAAGGGTATGTATATTGGGTTTGGGGTTTTTTTGTATCTACTTTTCACAATAGAAATTTTTTTTTTCTATTGTGAAAAGTAGAGTATGATTGTGATAGAAATGCAAATTTTGTTGTTTTATTTGTTATATGGTTAACTAAAAACCTAATTAATTTGGTAAATCTTACCATTATTATATATATAATGAAATATAATAATGATAATGAAATATAATAATTAAAGATATTAATACTTTACTTTGATAATAATAAAATAGTATCTAAATCATTAGACAATGATAAATTCTTATGATTTAGTAATCAAATTGTTATACATAGAAAATTCTAGTTATTTCATTTTCTTCATTAAATAATACATTTTTTTTTTCGTTTTGTTTGAATCCATAAAATAACATTGGATAAATAAAAACGAATCAAAAAAAGAAAAGTAACAATTCCCGGTTCTATAGCTCAGTCTAAAACTATGGAGTTTTAACTGATTTTTTGAAAACTTAGTTTTTAGTATACCAAAGTTCATTATTAAAACCGAACTTACAACAATACGATACTAACTAAAGATTATTTTATTGTTTATTTAATAAAGATTCAAATTATCATATAAATTTCAATGAATAAAGATTCATCGATTCTAATGTTTTGTTTTATAAACTATATTGAATCCTTGAATCTCGACGATTCAACATAAATTGACTATTATTATTTCAAGTAAGCCGCCATGGTGAAATTGGTAGACACGCTGCTCTTAGGAAGCAGTGCTAGAGCATCTCGGTTCGAGTCCGAGTGGCGGCATCCTATCCTATCAAAAAAAATCTTCTAAAATAGACACAATGGATCCTATACAATGGCTCCTATAATGTATTCAATTCTCGATTTCAATTCTCTTATGGGACTCCTTTTTATGATATTTACAATTTTAGAACATATATTGACTCATATCTCTTTTTCGATAATTTCAATTGTTATTACGATTTATTTGATGACCTTTTTTGTCCACGAAAGCGTAGGATTGCCTGATTCATCAGAAAAAGGAATGATAGCTACTTTTTTCTCTATAACGGGATTATTGGTTTCTCGTTGGATTTCTTCGGGACATTTTCCCTTAAGTAATTTATACGAGTCATTAATTTTCCTTTCGTGTAGTTTATCCATTATTCATATCATTTACAAGATGGGGAATCATAAAAATGATTTAAACACAATAACTGCATCAAGTACCATTTTCACACAAGGCTTTGCCACGTCGGGTCTTTTAACTGAAATGCACCAATCCGTAATATTAGTACCTGCTCTACAATCTCAGTGGTTAATGATGCACGTAAGTATGATGTTATTAAGCTATGCTGCTCTTTTATGTGGATCATTATTCTCAGTGGCTCTTCTAGTCATTACATTTCGAAAAAACATCAATATTTTTTGTAATGGTAAAGTAAAAAATTTCTTAATTAAGAAATTTATCTTTGGTAAGATTAACTATTGGAATGAAAAAAGAAGTGTTTTTATAAACACTTCTTTTCTTTCATTTCGAAATTATTATAAATATCAATTAACTCAACGTTTGGATTATTTGAGTTATCGTGTCATTAGTTTAGGGTTTATCTTTTTAACCATAGGAATTCTTTGTGGAGCAGTATGGGCTAATGAAGCATGGGGATCGTATTGGAGTTGGGACCCCAAGGAAACTTGGGCATTTATTACTTGGATCATATTCGCAATTTATTTACATATTAGAACTAGTACAAATCAAAGTTTGCAGGGTACAAATTCAGCACTTGTGGCTTCTATGGGATTCCTTATAATTTGGATATGCTATTTTGGAATCAATCTATTAGGGATAGGTCTACATAGTTATGGTTCATTCACATTAACATCTAAAATACTAAATAATTGAATAAACTACATAAAATAACGAGTACATATAAGAACAAAACATCATCCCATACCTATATTTATATATAAATATATAGTGAAACCTATATTTATATATAAATATATAGTGAAAGTTCTTTCTTTGTGCAAGTTTTTTTAGAACCCCCTGAACCATTCCTGGTTCAAAGGGTTCTAAAAAAACTCGAAATGTATCTGATTAAAATTGAGATTTTTAATTCATTTAATTCTTTTGCATTGTTCGGCGTTTAAAAGCGGAAAATAAAAAGACAAAAAAATTCGATTTCCGTATTTTTAATGAAAGACTATCGATAAAAATAATTAGATAGTATAGCTTGTACCCTATCAACTGATAACGAGAGAATGAAATCGGGATAAATACCAGTCCCTAGTATGGGTAAAAAGATACAGATTGAAACAAATAGTTCTCGTGGTCCAGAATCCAAAAAATTATAATTTGTAACATGAAATAACTTGTATCCATAGAACATCTGACGTAACATAGATAATAAATAAATAGGAGTTAATATCATTCCTATTGCCATTACAAAAGTAATTAGTATTTTTGACATTAAAAGAAATCTTTTACTAGTAATTATTCCAAAAAAAACTAATGATTCTGCAACAAAACCACTCATTCCCGGCAATGCAAGAGAAGCCATTGAAAAACTACTGAACATGGTAAAAAGTTTTGGCATTGGGATCGATACCCCCCCCATTTCGTCGAGATAAACAAGACCCATTCTATCACAAGTCGTTCCCGTCAAGAAAAAAAGTGCAGCACCAATAAATCCATGAGAGAGTATTTGTAAAATAGCACCATTGAGCCCGATTCCGGTTATGGAACCAATTCCTATAATTGTAAAACCCATGTGAGATACAGAAGAATAGGCTATTCTCTTTTTCAAATTCCGTTGACCGAGAGAGGTCGAAGCTGCATAGATTATTTGAATAGTTCCTATTATTACCAACCAGGGAGAAAATATGGAATGAGCGTGGGATAATAATTCCATATTGATTCGAATAAGTCCATATGCTCCCATTTTTAATAAGATTCCAGCTAGAAGCATACATGTACTGTAATGTGCTTCTCCATGGGTATCGGGTAACCAAGTATGTAGAGGTATAATCGGCAATTTGACGGCATAAGCAATAAGGAATCCAAAATATAATATTATTTCCAATGCCACAGGATATGATTGATTAGCTAATTTTCCAAAATCTAATGTAGGTTCATTAGAACCATATAAACCCATACCCAGAACCCCTATTAAAAGAAAAATGGAGCCCCCCGCCGTGTACAAAATAAACTTTGTCGCCGAGTAGAGACGGTTTTTTCCTCCCCACATGGATAAAAGTAAATAAACAGGAATTAATTCTAACTCCCACATCATGAAAAAAAGTAAAAGGTCTCGAGAAGAAAATGGTCCTATTTGACCACTGTACATTGCTAGCATGAGAAAATAGAACAATTGTGAATTTTTAGTAACTGGCCAAGCTGCTAAAGTAGCTAAACTGGTGATAAATCCTGTCAGTAAAATGGGTCCTATGGAAAGTCCATCGATTCCCAGTCTCCAGTGAAAATCAAAAATATCTATCCATTTAAAATCTTCTTCCAATTGTATTAATGGATCGTCCAATTGGAAATGATGACAGAAAACGTGGGTCATTAAAAGGAGTTCTAACAAGCAAATACCTATAGCATACCACCTGAACATCTTATTTCCTCTATAAGGAAGAAAAAAAATGCAAGAGCCGACGAATATCGGCAAAACAACAAGTATTGTTAGCCAAGGAAAATTATTCGTGATAAAGACAAGATACGTTTTTGACCACAAAAGCCCGTACTTAATAAAATATATTATTCTATTCTGAATACGAGCTTTTGTCGGTAAAGAGGAATCAAATAATTAAAGTGTATTTTTTTGTAACGTATCAATAAGATAGTCCCATGCTGCGAGTTGTTTCATGCCATAAATAGACACGGACACTCAAAAAATCCGTTGGACAAGCGGATTCACATCTCTTACAACCTACACAATCCTCGGTTCTTGGTGCGGAAGCAATTTGCTTAGCTTTACATCCGTCCCACGGTATCATTTCCAACACATCCGTAGGGCAAGCTCGTACACATTGAGTACACCCTATACATGTATCATAAATTTTTACTGAATGTGACATTGAATCTATAACAGCCCGGGTTTGAACATCAAAAATTTTCAATCTGGTATAGAATGTAGTAGTTATATTGTAGACACCAGACGAAGCAGTGGTTTACTAAAATTGGAAGAATCAATATTTTTCTAAATCTGCTTATAAGAAAAAGCCAAGAGACTTTAATTTTCGTTTCAAAAATTATAATCATACGAGTCGGGTGTGTGAATGAAAATGGTCCAACAAAATAAATTGATATTCAAATCAATATATAAATATCTAAAATTAAATCTAAATAAAATTAAATTATTTAGATTTAATTTTATTTAGATTATTATAAATTAGTTTAGTATTAATTATACTTTACTAATCTAGTAAAATAGTCAAATTGAAATTCAATAGTCAATTTGATATTGAATCAAATTTAATATATATATCATATATATATATTATAGTTTCTTAGTTATTATATATACTATATATTTTACATGTTATAGTTTCTTAGTTATTATATATACTATATATTTTACATGTTATATATACACGTTATATATATATAATATATATTAATCTTCTATTTTTTATTTTTATTTAATTTTATTTATATTATATTATATATATATAATTTATATTATATATATTATATTATTTATATTATTATTTATATTTTATTTCTATATTAATTAGATGAATAATCTATAGATATAGAAATAAAATAACTAATTTTTTAGTATATGATCATGATAATTTTAATTAATTATTCAACAAATTCGATTGGTTGATACGCGTTGATTTTCTGTTTCGATGAATCGACGAAACAATAGCAAGTCCAATAGCAGCTTCTGCAGCTGCAACGGCTATAATAAATATTGAGAAAATGTTCCCTTTTAATTGTCGACTATCAAATATATCAGAAAATGTTACGAGATTAATATTAACCGAATTTAGTATAAGCTCAAGACACATAAGTGCTCTAACCATGTTTCGACTTGTGATCAATCCATAGAGACCAATAGCAAATAAATAGACACTCAAAAAAAGTACATGCTCGAACATCATTGACTAACTCCTTATCAATCTCGATTCATTTCAATATCAACAATTCAAGGGATTCAATTAACTAGAAGTTATAATTACAAAACAAAAGAAAGTAAACAAATTTAACTAAAATTATTAAACCTTTTGATTTTATTATATATTTAATTTCATATTTAAAATTTTTATAACTCTAATTTTTTTTATTCTAACTATATTTATTATTGGCGAGCCATAGTAATTACACCTATCAAGGAAACTAAAAGAATTATTGAAATTAGTTCAAAGGGAAGATAAAAATCTGTCGATAAATGAATCCCAATTTGTTGAACAGTACTTATTAGGTCCTGTTCTATAATCTGGTTTGATCTTGTAGTCCAAATAATTCCATACCATGATGTATCTGATATAATAGTAATCAGTGAAAAAAAAATACTTATACAAACCAGTGAAGTGACTCCATCTCCAACGGTACAAAAATATGAATCATTAGAATATTCGGAACCATTCATGAACATTACCGCAAATATAATTAAAACATTTATGGCTCCCACATAAATAAGAAGCTGTGCAGCAGCCACAAAAAAGGAGTTCGATGAAATATAGAATAAAGATATACAAACAAGAACCAACCCCAACGAAAAAGCAGAATAAATAGGATTGGTAAGTAATACAACTCCCATACCCCCTAATAGAAGAACTGACCCCAGAAATGCTACAAGAATATCATGTGTTGGTCCTGGTAAATCCATTATGTATAAAATGTCCACAAAAAAATAAGTCAAATCATGACTTTAATAAATAGTCAAGGAAAAAGGTTTATCCAATTTATGATACCTTCCTAATTGAATTAAATCTTAATATGGATATAACTATATAGAACATATATAATTAGTTATCTATTATATATATATAATAGATAACTAATTATTGGACTAATTACACTTACTTTTTTATCCAAAAGAAAAAACTTTAGAATTGTATATTTTGAAATTCTCGCGATAAATAAAATTTATTATTATAATTAGTTTAAATAAAAGAATAATTCTCAAAAATAAATAAATAGTATTATATTTGTAGTTATTGACAAAAAAAGCTTTGATCCTTTATATCAAAAAAATTTTAGTAATTGGTAATCGTTCTTGAATCAAGGGATTTATCTTTATTGATTTTTATTTGAGTTGAATTCATAACTATTTGAATTGTATAATCTCCAATTACTGATATTGGTAACCGACCCAATGCAATTTGATTATAGTTCAATTCGTGACGATCATAAGTAGAAAGTTCATATTCTTCAGTCATTGATAAACAGTTTGTTGGACAATACTCGACACAGTTACCACAAAATATACAGACCCCAAAATCAATACTATAATTAAGTAATTGTTTCTTTTTCATATCTCTTTCCAATCTCCAATCAACAACAGGTAGATCTATTGGGCATACACGAACACATACTTCGCAAGCAATACATTTATCAAATTCAAAGTGAATTCGACCGCGAAAACGTTCTGACGTAATTGATTTTTCATAAGGATATTGAATAGTTACAGGTAAACGATTTGTGTGAGATAAGGTAATTATGAAACTTTGACCAATGTACCTTGTAGCCCGTATTGTTTGTTGACCATAATTCATGAACCCAGTCACCATTGGAAACATATTGTAGATATCCATGAATAAATTGATGTTTCTTTCTCTTGTTTGAAAGGGGTTATGAATCTAGAATATTCTTATCGTATTCTATTATTTAATTTATAGTGAAACAAGTTGAGAAGAAGTTGTCAATAATAGATTACCCAAAGAAATAGGTAAAAGAAATTTCCATCCAAGATTTAATAGCTGGTCCATTCTCATCCTGGGTAAAGTCCATCTTGTTGTGATAGAAATGAATATAAACAAATAAGCTTTAGCTAATGTAACAAGGATACCAATTGTCATTCCAAAGACTCCAGCTATTTTTTTTATTCCGAAAAGTTCAGGAACAGATATATATGGAATAGATAACTTCCACCCACCTAAGTAAAGAATCGTTACAAATAATGAAGAAACTAATAGATTTAGGTACGAAGCAAGATAAAATAAACCAAATCTGATACCTGAATATTCTGTTTGATAACCTGCTACTAATTCTTCTTCCGCTTCTGGTAAATCAAAGGGCAATCTCTCACATTCAGCTAGAGAAGAAATTATGAAAACCATAAATCCTATGGGCTGACGCCACAGATTCCACCCCCCAAAACCATATTTGGACTGTATTTCAACTATATCAACTGTACTTGAACTATTAGATAATTATAGTCGATAAAAACAGCACTGTTCCCATCGCTATTTCAAAACCGTACATGAGACCTCAGCCTCATACGGCTCCTCTATGGCCACAAATAAATGTAAGGACTGGTTCGGTCTTATCACTTCCTTTTGTTTTAGGGTAGAAAAAAAGGATCTGTCGGAGAGTCCCAAATTAAACCAATGAAATTCCGTTCGCAAAAATAAGAAAAAAAAAAGGCTTCGGAATTCATCTCATCCCTTATAATCAAAGTATATTTTTCTTTGTTTTGTTCGGTAATAATTTAAACTATTTAATCAAATATTCGTTATATGAATAAAAAAAAATTAATAAAATAATTAGAGGAATTTTTCATAAATTAAATAATGATAAGAATTTCATCTATTTGGATGTATATGCATAGGAAAAAGAATAAATAAAGATTTTTTTTATTCATTCGAATATTATATTCCATTTCTTTTATTTCTGTTCTTCTATTTCAGAGGCGGGTACTTTGAAAAAAATAAATAAAGGATTAATTCGTTCTGAATAGTTATTTTTTTTAATCAGTGAATAGGAGTATTACTCTAGATCGGAATCATAGGAAAGTACTGCTTGATCATTTCTACCAATTTAAAGCCTCTATTATGATTCATTTTATGCAGAAATATCTTTTTTTTTTGATACCTTACCTTATATTATCTCCATTACTAATCTTTTGTGTACTTTTGTGTTCCTAATTGTCCACTGATTTTTGATTGATCTACGGCATGTTAATAAATACAAGACAGTAATGAAAACTCCATACAGTCGATCTTTTATACCCGCTTCAAGATATGATGACGAATCTCAATCTTGGGATAACCATTTTACACGGCTTATGTTTACTTCAATTTTATTCTTGTACATATGAAGTGAGATTTTATCTTCTTACTGCAAATTTCTAAGTTGTTTTGTTTCACTCATATAACTATTTGGTTTAACTCATTGACCTGAATCATGAATAAAAAAAAAAATATCCATTCAATTCATTCAACTTTTTTCCTAGAAGTAAAGGAAAAAAGTATAAATTTTATATTCAACGAATCACACGTAGAGATATTGATAATACACATAGAGTTAATGGTATTTCATAACTAATGGATTGAGCAGCAGCTCGCAAACCACCTGAAAAAGAATATTTATTATTCGATCCATACCCTGACATAAGAAGCCCAATAGGAGCAATACTTGAAATGGCGATCCATAAAGAAACACCTATACTGAGATCGGCTAAAACAAGGCGATACCCAAAAGGGATTACTAAATAACTTACTAGAATCGATATGACTACTATAGATGGTCCAATACTAAACAAACGAAGATCTCCTCTAGACGGGAGAAGATCTTCTTTTAAAAGTAGTTTAGTTCCATCTGCCAAAGCTTGAAGAATTCCCAAAGGTCCAGCATATTGAGGCCCAATACGTTGTTGTAGCGCTGCAGATATTTCTCTTTCCAACCACACAATTACTAGTACCCCTATTGTAATTCCCAATATAAGGATTGAAATGGGTACAAAAGTCCATATGAGCCCATGGACCTCTTTTAAGGATTCCGATGTAGAAAAAGAATTGATAGTTTGTACTTCTGTCGTATCAATTATCATTTCAACGATCAACTTCTCCCATAATGATATCTATACTACCTAGTATCGTCATGATATCAGCCAATTTCATTCTTTTAACTAGTTGAGGAAGAATTTGCAAATTTACGAAGCCGGGTGGACGAATTTTCCATCTCCAAGGGAAAATACTATTGTCTCCTATCAAATAAATTCCTAATTCCCCCTTTGGGGCTTCCACTCTTACGTAAAGTTCTTGTTTCGACAATTCAAAATTGGGTGAAGGTTTTTTACTAATAAATCTATATTCAAAATCATTCCATTCGGAATTTTTTGCTCTACCAAAGCGCCGGACTTCTAAATTTTCATAGGGTCCGCCAGGAATTCCTTCTAGGGCCTGTTGAATTATTTTTATGGATTCCCTCATTTCACCCATTCGTACTAAATAACGAGCTAATGAATCTCCTTCTTTTTGCCATTGGACTTCCCAATCGAATTCATTGTAACACTCATAATTATCAATTTTACGAAGATCCCATTGTATTCCAGAAGCTCGTAACATTGGTCCCGATAAACCCCAGTTTATCGCTTCCTCCCCACCAATAATGCCCACTCCTTCGACTCGCTCCAAAAAAATAGGATTTTGCGTAATAAGTTTTTGATATTCAAGAATCCCTGTTAAAAAATAATCACAAAAATCTAAACATTTATCTATCCAGCCGTAAGGTAGATCGGCTGCTACGCCTCCGATGCGGAAATAATTATGCATCATTCGCATACCTGTGGCAGCTTCGAATAAATCATATATCAATTCCCTCTCTCTAAAAATATAAAAAAAGGGAGTCTGTGCACCGATATCCGCCATAAAAGGTCCAAGCCATAACAAATGAGAAGCTATACGACTCAGCTCCAGCATAATTACTCTGATATAGCTAGCCCTTTTAGGTACTTGAACATTTTCCAGTTGTTCTGGTGCATTTACCGTTATTGCCTCTGTGAACATAGTAGCTAAATAATCCCAACGTGTTACATAAGGCAAATATTGTATGATTGTTCGGTTTTCCGCTATTTTTTCCATACCCCTGTGTAAATAACCCAATATAGGTTCACAGTCAATAACATCTTCACCATCGAGAGTAACAATTAGTCGAAGAACACCATGCATTGATGGGTGGTGAGGACCCATATTAACGATCATGAAATCTTTTTTTTTAGCCGGTACAGTCATACCTTTTCTTCCTTAATTCATTATTTCACGAATTCCTCAAAAAGTAGATTCGTCCAAATCCCAAATGTAAAATCTAATAATTACTAATTCAAAAATCCAAACAATGAAATTAACAATTTTTTGGTTCTCGAATATCCAATTCATCAATTAATTTCTTATAACGCACTCCATTTTTCTTTGACAAATAGACCAGCATACGTCGACGTTTTCCCAGAATTTTTTGTAGACCTCTTTTTGATAAAAAATCTTTTTTGTGCAATTCCAAATGTGAAGTAAGTCTTCGTATCTTATTTGTGAAACTTAATACTTGAAATTCAACAGAACCTCTGTTTTCTTCTTTTTCTTCTTGTGAAATAAGTGAAATGAATGAATTTTTTACCATAAAAAACTTTTTTTTCTTTCTTTTCCACGGATTTTTCCGATTAGGAAAAAGAAAATAATATATATTATTTTTATTATTATTATAATAATGTTATTTCCATTTTTTTTAATCTAGTACACACAAAAATAAAAATTTATTCATTTCCAAATAGTTTTTTTATTTGATTCTATCCAAATCCAATTGAAAATTGGATTTGGATAGAAAAGGATAATACATTTACACATTTACCGAAGAGAATCTTTTTTTGCACCTAAAAAGATTCTGTGAATTTCTTTCTAGATTGAATTGATACACAAGTAAATACATATTATGTTATGTTTATGTACCAAAGTAGCAAAGTATAACATATATCCTTCACTTTTCATCTACGGAAAATGGCATGTGAATATTGACATGTGACATAAAGTATATCAAATATATTATTAGATAATTAGATAATTCTAAATCGTGTATACATGTGTATCCTTGACATACTGAAATTACTACCATTATTGGTATCAAACCAATAGCGATTCATACAAGCTAAATCTTCTAATCGGTAATTGGGCCAAAGAAACAACTTATATTTTATATTTGAATCTATATTAAGATTAATACCTTTGTCTTCATTCATAAATTGTGTGGAGTTTCTTATATTGTTTTCATTGTAAAATATTTGATTTCTATTCACAACATCCCAATTAGGAGAGTTGAAACAAATTAGAATTCTCAATTCTCTACGACGTCTAGGAGATAGAATATTTTCAGGAACAAGGAGATCATAATAATCTGGATTCCCATTCACAAGCATATTTCCATGTTGTTCAGTAGATTTATTAAAATTCTTCTTATTGACATATTTTTTTTTTTTGTATTTTATATTTATTTGGTGATTACTTTTTTTGCCATCGATCAATGAAATACTTATGGTTTGATACATAATTAATTTTCTACCCGTTATAAAAGCTAGACGAGTTGATTCGATAATCAATATTCCTTTTTTTAAAAAGTTTGTAAGAGTTAGATTGTCCTTATTAAGGATTGCATCTAGATCCATCTCTTTTCTTCGAATTAAGGCTAGAGCTATAGAACTTGGATCCATCAATCTAAGTAAGAAACAATATGCCTTGATATTTCTTGTCATTTTATGATTAACGAAGTTGTTCCATCTTAATTGAACAATTAAATATTTATTTAGGAATAAATCTAGTTCTGATTCCTTGCTTTTCTTGCATCGTTTTTTCTTTTTACTTTCGGATCTCGCATAATCCTTTTGAAGAGGCTTTTTTTTGTTTTGTTTGCTTGGATCTGACACAAGATTTGTCTTTTCTTCGTTTTTTTCTTGGTTTTTTAATTTTATTAAAATAGAATCTTTGACACTTTTATTTTGACTCATTTTTTTTTTTTCATCTAAATTCTGATTGGAAAGAAGTAATTTGATTGGGATGATCCACGGTTTAATCTTATATGCCTTATATGTATCAAAAGGAAATCTGAATTCCGGGAAGAACCAAAGTTTCAGATTTGATTTTTTTTTTTTACAAAAAACTCTTTCCCTTTTTCGATTCATTCCCATCCAATCAAAAAAGTTTTTTTGATTGGAGTTGTTTTTTTTGTATAGATTTGTTTCTTTTTCTTGATGTTTTGAAAGAAAAAAAATATCTTTTTTTTTCAATTTTTTTATTTTTATATTAATATTTATTTTTTTAGTCTTAGCATTTTTTTCAAGTTTGGTACCGATACGTACATTTGTAAAGTCGATAATATCGATATCGTTTACATCAATAGTGTTTTTCGGGTAAAAATGTAGAATTCTACAATCAAAATATTTCCTATTCAGATTTTTATGCTTATTAAAAACATAATTTTTTTCTATGGAATTATCAATTCCATAAAACAATTCGGGTTTCTGTATGTTGAAATTATATGGAATTTTTTGGTTCCTTTTTAGTTGTAATTTTGGTTTATAAATAGAGGAATCTTTACTATCCCCATAATATATATATTTATGTGATAAAAGATCATATACATATTGCTTTTTTAATTTTTCTTTTTGATTCGGCCATAAATACACTGTATAGAGATTTTCTTTTTTGTAATGAATTGATCGGTCTTTTTCTTTTTTATATGAAGAAAATTTCATTGATTCTTTATTGTGAATCGTACAATTTTGATTGATTTTTTTTCGCCATTTTTTCGCTACTAATACTAATCGAGACCATTTGCTCTGAGATAAATTGTATGCATAATTACCCTTTAACCAGTTTTTCCATTCATTCATTCCAGGCTTCTTTATTTTCTTATACTTATACCTTGATTTGGAGTTAAATATTCCTCGGGTTATAGAATAATACTTTATCTTGTCCTTAATAAAAGGATGGGTACCGCGATATTGAAGTACAGATCTAAAGTGATGGTTGTTAAGTAATTGGGTTTGTGATATTTTGTAAAATACATATGCTTGGGACAAGGAAGATAAATCGTAATAAGTATTTGAATTATTACTAGGATTTGAAAAGTCCTTTTCTTTTTCTATAGTCGAAATAAAGTTCATTGTATGTTGATCTGTTTCATCAATTCCTTCTTGATTTCTTTCATCGTTGTAAATGGATTCATTGATCATTTTTTTTGTTGAAAGTTGTGCATTGACCTTCGAAATGCTAACCATACATAGCAGGATATCCATGTATATTTTTTCAATGAAAGATTTCATAAAATAATGTGATTTGCATATTAATCGAGTATTTATTCTTTTGAATATCCGCCAAATATCTTTCTTTAATTCTGGTCTTTTATCATCATAGGCTGGAACTTTTTTTTTCTTTTCTTTTGCGATTTCTTCTATTTGATTCCTGATTATGAT